TTATAGTCGACGTTTAATTCAGTGCTTTGAACGTCTCTAATTCAAAACCGAACATGAAACTTTGGTTTCATTCGGCTCCTTTATGGAATATGAGTCAATTCATATATCTAAGATGTGAAAAATGATACCCATAACACCTACGTCAGCTTTTTGTTTGAATAGAAACAAACAAAATGAATCGCTTTCTAGATGATCCTTCTAGAAGAAGGTGATTCTAACAATCTTTCTAGTTACTTCGTTCTCTATTTCTATTTGAGAGGATCCTAAGGAAAAGGGTTTTTTTTCCACCGAGCTAAAACAATATGTTGATGTCTCTAGTAAACCAAAGTCATCGTTGAGTAGCTATTTTGCTCCAATTTCTTTCTTTCGAAAGAAAAAATGGAAGATTTAGTTACGATTAGAAATTGACTTTCTATCTTCTGCCATGGATCCTTTACTTATTCAATTGGAAGTTTTGGTCCAATTAAAAAATTATGTTTCGCAATTTCATAATCCAACTTTTCAATTTATAAGCGATTCATGGATAGAAATCACGATAATTCGTATTTTTTCTCGAATTTCTCATTGAGAGGTAAAGGATTAAATCTTTTTAAGAAATAAAGTTTTTGGTCAGAATATGAATAAAACCGAAAGACCCTTTAACTATTAAGGGTTAATAGAACGAATCACACTTTTACCACTAAACTATACCCGCTACAATATGATTATTGTAATCAAATGGACCTTTTGTCGAACAAGATCATTGATCATGATCAAGATAGGATCATCAAAAAATTACCAAGTTTCACTTTTTTTGCGGGGAGATCCTAATTTAATGAGATTCGGGAAAGAGGCTTCATTTTAAATAACTAAAGTTTTCCCTTTTGCTGAAGAAGATCGATACGGATAAAAAAACACTAAAATCATAACAGAAAAATGCATTGTGGAAGAATCGATAATTTTCGATTTCGGTAAAATATAACAAGAAACAAAATCGAAATAGTCTTTGTTCTTTTTTTTTGTTGCTTGAATATTTTATATTCAATTGAATATAATAAGAAAAGTATTTTTGTTTTCAAATCATTATTTCTCTAGAATTCGTTGGAACAAAAAGAAGAGCCCGGCTAGGTACTGATAGGTACTGGCCGGGCCGGGTCATAAGAAGGGCCTTTTGAACAAAATCAACACAAATGGGTCTTGCTTATTTTTTTTTAGTTCGATTGTTCGCGTGGTCGAGCCGATCTTTTAGAAAAAGGAATTTTACGATTTGTGAATTCTATCTAATAGAATAGACAAAGAAGAAAGATTCCTTCCATTATGTGGAATGTAGTAATTATCTTTTTCAATTGGGAGAGATGGCTGAGTGGACTAAAGCGTCGGATTGCTAATCCGTTGTACGAGTTATTCGTACCGAGGGTTCGAATCCCTCTCTTTCCGTTTCCGTTGATGAATTGATTTGGTTTTTTTGCAAATTTAGAAAATCTTAGTGAAACGTATAGAATCGAAAAAATCCTAAGAAAATTTTCAAATTAACCAAAATCGAGGAAAATCCCCTGTATTTTATTCTTCACGCCCAGGATTTCGACCTGGATCATTAGATAGGAATCCAAAGATAAAGAGAGACACAAAAAATATCACTACGGTATAAACGAAGAGTTTCAGAGTAAGCATTACACAATCTCCAAGATGGTTTTTTTTGAAAAAAAAAGAGAATAGATCTTCTATTTTTCTACCACATATCCTAAAGAAATGAGGTTTTTTCTAGAAATGCATTGTCAAAAATTCATTTGTTTTTCATTAACCCAAATTAGATATTCTATTGTGGTAGACCCTAATAGGGTTAGGGTCTTTCAATGGAAAGGGGGTCAAAAATGAGGAAATGGGGGTAAGCCTGGGTTTTGGCGACTATACATGAATTTCAGCATGTGAATCGAGGGTTCATACTCTAAAACTTATCTGATTTTTTGAATTGTTAGAATTTTTTTTATCGAGGAAATCATACATTTTCATTTTCTAGGCTCTTATTATTCAGGATCTCATCGAAAACTTACAGCAGCTTGCCAAACAAAAGCTAAGAGAAAAAAAAACAAAGGTATGACTGGCATAAAATCCACGATTGGATTCAAAAAAGCATAGGCTTCGGGCAATTTTCCGAAGAAAAAACTACTCGAATACGAATAAAAGGGAGAATTAATACAGATCAAACTAACGATATTAAGCATAACAGAAATTTTGTTCTTGGAGATAATTGCATTTTGGTTGCGTTTTTGATATAAGGAAAAAGAAAGTAAGTAAGGTAGATAAAAACCCTCCTTTTTCTTTGAATCCACCCAACCAAAAATCCTCCAATTCTCAAAGGAGAATAGAAGAAATCATACTTTCATACAATATCTTAATTGAATTCTATGTAATGATCAATAAATTGAGTTTAATTCTATATCTATATGTATCAAAATCCTCGTACCAATCGATTCTATGGATCTATAGATATTTGGACTGGAGTTGACAAACAAGCAATACCAATATTATTGTTTCTTAATGTCGATTCGACATTGAAATGGGGCGTGGCCAAGTGGTAAGGCAACGGGTTTTGGTCCCGCTATTCGGAGGTTCGAATCCTTCCGTCCCAGCGCAGTCCATTTTTATGCTCCATTATTCCCCTCGAAAGAAATAGGGGATTGGGTAGGAGTTAATCCCTATTCATATCTGTGTCTCTTCGAATTTCATTAATAAATTAAATGATCAAGTTCCATATTATATAGAAATATGTTAGGGAACTGATGTTTTTTCTTTGAAAAAAATTTGATTTAGGTATTTCGTGTTTGACTCTAATGAAAAATTGGAAATCGATTTAACGGTTGAGGCAGGGGTGATTTATCCTATCCCTTTGTAGTCACTTTATCACAAGAGTGGATATTACTTAACCCCATTTAAACCAAATACATATCAATCATATAATTTAATCATATAAAATGAAGAAATGTTTAGCTTCTATGGTACGTATCATTCTATTTCAATGACAAGAAAATTTTTGGTTTTTTGTGAAAAAGATTTGCAATCCTGAAAATTATTTAAACTGAAATTCTAGATATTCTATAATCTAGAATAGCTATAACAGTGACAATTGTTCAGTCTATCTGATAGATAATACGAAGAGCCTTCCCTATTTTTTCGATTTTAATTTTCGTAATCAGATGAAAAGAATAAAGATTCAAATCTTAACTTACATCATTTTTTTTAGACATCTCATGAAAAAAATAGATTTATTTCTTCTTTTCTTTGATTCTTCTTTTATTTGAAATTCAACCATTGATGAGTCAATTCAAAAAGAAAGACCAATCCTCCTATGAAGATCAAAGGTGATACTTATTGTCCAATTTTGTTCAAATTCCATTTCATAATAATAATGATGTAGAAATAGGAAACCTTTTGCATTTCAATTAAAAAAATCTTTTTAATGATTCCTTGTACGTGGAATCTTTTAAAAAGGAATAAATTGTTTAATCTATCCTATTTGAGTCACTTGAAGATGCAGAGTCAAAAAGTTTTTCCTTTCTCTATTTCTATTTTTTTCTCGGATCTATATATTATTTATGTATGTGTATGTTAAAAATCCTGTCTTGCTAAGACTTTTTCAGAAAAATCGTTCAACATATCATATATAGAAGAAAAGTATAGATTACGATGTCTATGGACAGCTGAACCAGTGACTATTCATGATTCCATAATTGAATCAATTTCATACCGGTTCCAAATTAGAGGAATGTTATGGTAAAACTTCGTTTGAAACGATGTGGTAGAAAGCAACGTGCGACTTGAAGGACACGATCCGTTGTGGATTTTGACATCCACCATTTTTGATTTGTCTAGGAATAAGGGTGCTTTTGGCTCGACATTGTTTGTTCTGTTACACCCGAACCGTTCGTTTTTTTGTTCGGTTGTAAATAGTACACACTGGAGCTCGAATAGAAAGTATTAATTCATTTCTCGGGGGCAAGGATCTAGGGTTAATGCCAATCAATTGGAGGAACAACTTCGTAAATATATCGAACATATATAGGAATCGAAAGGATCCAATTAGAGCAAGTTTCCAATTCAAAAGCAAAATTTGTTGAAATTGATTCAAATTTTTCGATTCAAAGTGTATTACGCGGGAATCAACTGTCCAGAGGATTCTTTGATCGAAAGAAATCAAAAGGGGGTATGTTGCTGCCATTTTATTTTGAAAGGATTAAGAAACACCGAAGTAATGTCTAAACCCAATGATTCAAAATAAGGAAAGGATCTAAGAACAAGGAAACACCCTTTTAATTGTCTCGATCGTCTCAATAACTGGATGGGACTAAAGAATCCAAATAGAATTTGAAATGGTTTAAACGAGACAAACAAAAGGGAGTAAAGACGACTCAATAAATGAAATTGACTCCAGATTTTTCCTTTGAACTATTTGAGAGTTATCTAACTTGAGTTATGAGTACGAATGGTTTCTTTTTCATTTTCAGGAAGAAAAAAAGACTGAAATCGTAGTCTAATTCATTTTATGGGCCCATTTGTCATTTAATTTATTAGAATTGCATATATAGACAAAACTCCGAATCAAATCATTTTTTCGCGAGCTGTACGAGGAGAAAACTTCCTATACGGTTCTAGGGGGGGTATTGTTCATCTACATCTATCCCAATGAGCCATCTATCGAATCGTTGCAATTGATGTTCGATCCCGAAGAGAAGGAAAAGATCTTAGAAGGGTGGGCTTTTATGATCCAATGAAGAATCAAACTTTTTTAAATGTTCCTCTTATTCTATATTTCCTTGAAAAGGGCGCTCAACCCACAGGAACTGTTCAGAATCTTTTAAAGAAAGCAGAAGTTTTTAAGGAACTTCCGCCTAATCAAATGAAATTTAATTAAAGAAATCCCAGGGGGGGGGGGCGACGGCTTTTGTATATAACTTTGTCTAATTTTTTTCTACTTGCCCCCCCTTTTCTTTGCCGTATTCATATTGATTTATCAGAGTTTCTGTCGAATCTTATGGTCTAGAATGACCAAATTTATTGATCTTATAAATATCCAATTTAGGCATTTCCTTAAATTGGAATTGTGTGGTTTTCATTGCATTGGAACTCGACTAAGCAACAGTAAGAAATCTACTTTGCTTATTTCACTTAGATTGATGAAATACATTAGGGACTCAAAAATCCCACATTTTTTTCTATTCTTCACTTTTTTGTTCTTCTATTTATACTTTTTCTATCTTCTATCTATGTAGATTAGATATGTAGTGTTAATCAAAGACAATTTAGAATATTGTTGTATTCCATTTTTAAATGGAAATTCAAAGGATTTCTAATTCTAAAAAGTATTTTATTTAATGCAATTTTTCTTTTCCACTGTATTCGTTTCTCAACATTTATATTGACAACAGTGTATTGAACAAATATAATTCATCGTGATAAGCGATCCGGGTCTATTTATTTTTGTCCCATAATTTTGTTATTTTATCTTATTCAAATTCAAATGATTTTAATAGAAGAGGTTTTTTTGATTGAAACAAAGCTAGATAACATAAGAGATGCTCTATCCCTTTTGACAATTCTGTATCTTTTTTTCTTTTATCTAACAATTTCTTGTATTTTCATCTAATCAATTTAATCCATTCATTTTGATGTTTTGAATCTATTATCAAATCTGTTTTTTTTTAGATTTGTTAACTCAAAGGTTTGATTAGTTTGTATAATATCTTTTCTCTTGTATCTATATACCCTTTGTTGAAGTTTTTTTTAATCTATGTTTTTTTGGGGTTGCTAACTCAACGGTAGAGTACTCGGCTTTTAAGTGCGGCTAGAATCTTTTACACATTTGGATGAAGTGACGAATTCGTCCGTAACCTTGGTAAACTTTGGAAGACCGCGACTGATCCTGAAAGGGAATAAATGGAAAAAACAGCATGTCGTATTTAGAATTTTTTGAACGGAACAAAAAAAAGTTGGGTCGAATGAATAAATGGATAGGAGCCATGTGGCTCCAATTACTTCTCAGAAAGAAAAAGCAACCAGCTTCTGTTCTTACTTTGAATAATTTCCCGATCTAACTAGACGTTAAAAAGAAATTAGTGCCTGATACGGGAAGCACTTCTCAATCCACTCGTGGATTCTCTTTTTTTTTTTAATGAATCCTAACTATTGACATTCTCCATTATGGAATGAAGATGCGTGTGTAAAAGAAGCAGTATATTGATAAAGAAAGTTTTTCCGAAATCAAAAGAGCGATTCGGTTTAAAAAATAAAAGATTTCTAACCATCTTGTTATTCTATAACATAAACATAGACGAATTTAATGAAATGGATGGAAAAGGGAGAGGGTAGAGAATCTGTTGATAAGTTTATCTGTCCCCGAGGTATAGGTATCGATTTGTACAGAATACCTTGTTTTGACTGTATCGCACTATGTATCATTTGATAACCCCCCAATCTTCTACCTTTAATTCAAATCGAATTTCAAATGGAGGAAATCCAAAGATATTTACAGCTAGAGAGATCTCAACAGCATGACTTCCTATATCCACTTATCTTTCAGGAGTATATTTATGCATTTGCTCATAATCGTGCTTTGAGTAAATTTATTTTGTCGGAAAATCTGGGTTATGACAATAAATCAAGTTTACTAATTGTGAAACGGTTAATTACTCGACTGTATCAAGAGAATCATTTTCTGATTTCTCCTAGTGATTCCAACCCAAATCCATTGGGGGCGCGCAACAATAATTTGTATTCTCAAATCATATCAGAGGGGTTTGCTTTTACTGTCGAAATTCCATTTTATTTACAATCCCTATCTTGTCTAGCAGGGGAAACGAACAAGATAGGAAAATCTCAGAACTTACGATCAATTCATTCAATATTTCCCTTTTTAGAGGATACTTTTTCACATTTAAATTTTGTGTTAGATATGGTAATACCTCACCCTGTTCATGTGGAAATCTTGGTTCAAATCCTTCGTTATTGGGTAAAAGATGCTTCCTCCTTGCATTTATTACGAGTCTTTCTCAACGAATATGGTAATTGGAATAGTCTTCTTATTCCAAAGAAAGCCAGTTCCCCGTTTTCAAAAAAAAAAAAAAGATTATTCTTATTCTTATATAATTCTCATGTATGTGAATCTGAATCCATTTTCGTCTTTCTACGTAACCAATCTTTTCATTTACGATCAACATCTTCTGGAGTTTTTCTTGAACGAATCCATTTCTCTATAAAAACAGAACGCCGTGTGAACGCCTTTGTTAAGATTAAGGATTTTCGGGCAAACCTGCGGTTGGTCAAGGAACCTTTCATGCATTATATTAGGTATCAAAAAAGATCCATTCTGGCTTCAAAAGGGACATTTCTTTTCATGAAGAAATGGAAATTTTACCTTGTCACTTTTTGGCAATGGCATTTTTCGTTGTGGTTTCATCCACGAAGGATTTATATAAACCAATTATTCAAGCATTCCCTTGAGTTTTTGGGCTATCTTTCAAGCGTGCG